GAGTTCATACTGTAAAAAGGATCTAATCTTATTCGACTTTTCTCGAATAAATTATGAATTTTCTGTTATTAAAGATCTTATCGAAAACTTACAGCAGCTTGCCAAACAAAGGCTAAGAGAAAAAAAAACAAAGGTATGACTGGCATAAAATCTACGATTGGATTCAAAAAAGCATAGGCCTCAGGCAATTTGCCTAAGAAAAAACTACTCGAATAAAGGGCAGAATTAAGACAGATCAAACTAAAGATATTAAGCATAACAGACATTTTGTTCTTGCAGATAATTGCATTTTGATTGAATTATGGATATAAGGAAAAAGTAAGTAAGGTAGACAAAAAAATCCTTCTTTAAACCCACCCAATCAAAAATCTTCTCATTCTCAATGAGAATATAGAAGAAATCATATTTTCATACAATATCTTAATTGAATTATATGTAATGATCAATAAATTCAGTTAAGTTATCTACCTACACTTAGCAAAAGCACAGGAATCTATTCTATAGATATTTGGACTGCAGTTGACAAACAACCAATACTAATAATAACTACTAATATATAGTATTCTTTATCTTTAATATTTTTTATTAATATTAATTATTAGTCTTGACTAGAAATGGGGCGTGGCCAAGTGGTAAGGCAACGGGTTTTGGTCCCGTTATTCGGAGGTTCGAATCCTTCCGTCCCAGAGCATATCCAATCTAAAAATTGTTTTGAACAAATATCCAAATGTCAAATAGACAAATATATATTTAAGGATGGGTACGTTTTGAATCGAGATAATAAAGAATCTATTCCGTAAAGTAAATAAGGGAGCCCCCCCCTTTTTATTTATTATTTTCTGTATATCTCTTAATTCATCCTAAACAATAGGAAGTTCTTGGTGAATTCATTAGTCAATAGAGTGAACTATCTTAATAGTAATGAGTTAGGCTAAAAAAAAGAGCAAGGGAAGGTATAAATTTTAATATCTGTGCTTGCTCGAATCTTATTAATAGATAGTCATGTAACTGATTCGTTTTCTTTGAATCTCATTTTTAGGTATTTTTGTTTGGACCTAATGAAGAATAGAAAATCTATGTAACGGTTGAGACATAATTGAAAATTTTATTCATTTTATAGAAAAAAATTTAATAAATATTTGGAATGATTCCCTATTAAAAATAGTTTAATCTTCGATACTCAAAAAGTAGAAAATAGGACAACCTATTACAACCTATCTTATTAAGTTAAGTCACTTGAAGATGCATATTTCATTTCTTCGTGTTATTTTTCTATTTATGTATGTTAAAGAAGGGGTCTTGCTAAGACTTCTTCAGAAAAGAATAATCTTTATTATTTACCCGTATATATTATATATAGAGAAGAAAAGTGCATAGATTACAATATCTATGCACCATATTGAAATATTGAACCAATGACTATTCATGATTCCATGATTGAATCAACTCCATGCCGCTTCTAAATTAGAGGAATGTTATGGTAAAACTTCGTTTGAAACGATGTGGTAGAAAGCAACGTGCGACTTGAAAGACATGATCCGCTGTGGATTCTTACATCCACCATTTTATATAGGAATGAAGGTGCTCTTCGCTCGACATCATTTGTTCTGTTCCACAGGAACCTCTCTTTTTGTTGGGTTGTAATGTAAATAGTGCATGATGAAGCTCGAGTAAAAAAGAAAGTATTCATTTCTCGGGGCAAGGATCTAGGGTTAAAATCAATAAATTGAACAACTTCGTAAATATATCTTCGATATAGAAATCGAAAGAATCCACTTCGAGCAAGTTTCCAATTCAAAAGGACATTTTGTTGATCAAACTTTTTTGATACAAAGTGTATCACTCGGAATCAGTCGTCCACAGGATTCTTGAAATCACAAAAAAAGGTATGTTGCTGCCATTTTGAAAGGATTAAGAAACACCGAAGTAATGTCTAAACCTAATGATTTAAAATAAAACAAAGATAAAGGATTCTAGAACAAGGAAACACCATTTTAATTGTCTCAATAACGGAAAAAGAATATAAATAGATTTGAAACGAGACAAACAAAAAAAGGGGGTAAAGACTACTCAATAAATAAAGATTTTTCTTTGAACTATTTGACAGTTAGCCAACTTGAGTTATGAGTACGAATGAACGGTTTCCTTTTTTAAGATTTTTAAGAATATAAGAATAAGAAGGAAGAAGAAAAGGGTGAATGGAATTAAATAAGAGTCTAATTCATTTGTCATTTATTTGAATTCCATACACAGACAAAACTTCAAACCAAATCATTTTATCTTGAGCCGTACGAGGAAAAAACTTCCTATACGTTTCTCGGGGGGGTATTGTTCATCTATATCTATCCCAATGAGCCGTCTATCGAATCGTTGCAATTGATGTTCGATCCCGAAGAGAAGGAAAAGATCTTCAGAAACTGGGTTTTTATGATCCGATAAAGAATGAAACTTATTTAAACGTTCCTTCTATTCTATACTTCCTTGAAAGGGGTGCTCAACCTACAGGAACTGTTCGGGATATTTTAAAGAAGAAGGGGCTTTTTAAGGAACTTCGCCTTAATCAAACGGAATTCAATTAAGGAAATACAAAAAAATTAAGGGGGGATACAAAAAAAATAATATATAAGTTACTACCCCCTTTTTCCGCTCTATCCATATCGATTTATTTTATCATTATATATCCTTACTTCATCCTTACTTCTACTCAATCCTATGTTTTAGAATGACAAAACTTTCTTTTTTAAAAAAACATGGACATTCCCTTCAATTGGTCAGTTTCATTGGAATTTTTTTTCTACTAATAAAAAAGGAATCAAGTTTGCTTATTCCACTTAGATGGATTGACTATATTATTCATTATGGATAAAACGAGATTTTTTTCATTTCACTTCTTACTTTTTATTTATTTTATACTTTTTATATCTGTGTAGGTTAGAATTAGATATATGGTGCCAGTCTAACACAAGTTCTTATTTAATTTAATATTATTTATTATTAAAAAAATATTAAATATGAATTTGAAATAAAATTAGAAAAATTCTATTTTGAGTTTTTTCCATTGTATTCTTTTTTTGTCAACATTTATATTGACAACAGTGTATCGAACAAATATAATTCATCGTGATAAATGAAGTGGATCTTTTTATTTCTGGCCCATAGGTTTCGGTTTTACTTTCATTTCAAGTGGTGGGTCCTTTAATACAAGGATACTAAAGGGTCCTTTTTATTGAAATCTTATTGAAAAAGTAGATAATCTAAAATAAGAGGGGTCTATTTTGCATTTATCTATACTTTTTCTCTTTTTTAATTTATTCTGATTGTATCTACACATTTTTTATTTTGGGGTTGCTAACTCAACGGTAGAGTACTCGGCTTTTAAGTGCGGCTAAGATCTTTTACACATTTGGATGAAGGGAAGGATTCGTCCATACCATCGGTAAAGTTTGTAAGACCACGACTGATCCTGAAGAAAGGGAATGAATGGAAAAAAGAGCAGGTCGGAGCAACGGATAGTTCTGAGAATATTTGATTTTGATCGGGCTAAAACCTTATTGGAATTCTTGGAAGGAACAAAATGAAGTTGGGTCGAATTAATAAATGGATAAGGCTCTAGGGCTTCAATTTCAATTCATTATAATAGGGAAAGAAAAAGTAACGGGCTTTTCTTCTTGATTTGAATAATTCCCCATCTAATTACATGTTAAAAATAGATTAGTACCTGATGCGGGAAAAGCTTTCCCCCCATGAGTGGATTCTCTTTTTTTTGATTTCTTTCTGTTAATGAATCCTAATTATTGCCATTCCCTAATATAGAATGGAGATGTGTGTGTAGAAGAAGCAGTATGTTGATAAAGACAGTTTTTTCCAAAATCAAAAGAGCGATTAGGTTGAAAAAAAATAAAGGATTTCTAACCATCTTGTTTTATTAGACTATAACATAGTCTAATGAACATAGACTAATGAAATGGAAAAAAGAGGGTAGAGAATCTGTTGGTAAGTTTATCTGTCTCCGAGGTATCTATTTTTAGATAATACCTTGTTTTTACTGTATCGCACTATGTATCATTTCATAATCCTCCCAATCTTCTACTTTTGGTTCAAATAGAATTTCAAATGGAGGAACTTCAAAGATATTTACAGCTAGATAGATCTCAACAACACGACTTTCAATATCCACTTATACTTCAAGAGTATATTTATGCACTTGCTCATGATCATGATTTAAATCAATCAATTTTTTTAGAAAATTCAGGTTATGACAAGAAATCTAGTTTACTAATTGTGAAACGTTTAATTACTCGAATGTATCAACAGAATTTTTTTTTTATTTCTGTTAAAAATTCTAACAAAAATCAAATTTTCGGGCGCAACAAAAATTTGTATTATCAAATAATATCCGAGGGATTTGCATTTATTGTCGAAATACCTTTTTCTCTACGACTAATATCCGTTCTAGAACTAGAACGGAAAAAGACATTCCAATCTCATAATTTACGATCAATTCATTCAATATTTCCTTTTTTAGAGGACAATCTTTCACATTTAAATTGTGTGTTAGATATACTAATACCCCACCCTGTCCATCCGGAAATCTTGGTTCAAACTCTTCGTTTTTGGGTAAAAGATGCCTCTTCTTTGCATTTATTACGATTCTTTCTACACGAGTATTGGAATACTTTTATTATCCTAAAGAAAACTAGCTCTTCTTTTTCAAAAATAAATCAAAGATTCTTCTTCTTCTTATATAATTCTCATGTATATGAATACGAATCCCTTTTTTTCTTTCTCCGCAAACAATCTTCTCATTTACAATCAACATCTTCTGGAATCTTTCTTGAACGAATCTATTTCTATGGAAAAATAGAGCGTCTTGTAGAAGTCTTTTCTAAAGATTTTCAAAGTAATCTTTGGTTGTTTAAGGATCCGTTCGTGCATTATGTTAGGTATCAAGGAAAATCCCTTTTGGCTTCAAAAGAAACTTCTTTTTTAATAAAGAAATG